TCTACTTATCTATATAGGTAGAGAATGTTCTTGTCATTTTTTTTTTTAGGGGGCGACAAAATTTAATCTGCTGGGTCATTATACATATGCATTTTAGTTAGTAATTCCTAATTCTAATTTCATTTCAAGCATCTTGAACTAAAAGATCGGGTTATCTATGATCTATCTATGTATTACAATATACAATACAATAAGAATGAAAATAAATAAGAAAAAAAAAAAAAGAGAAAATAAAATAAGAAGGAGGATTTTCAATGCGAGATATAAAAACATATCTCTCAACGGCACCTGTGCTAACCACTCTATGGTTTGGGTCTTTAGCAGGTCTATTGATAGAAATTAATCGTTTATTTCCAGATGCCTTGTCATTCCCTTTTTTTTCATCCTGATTGAATTCTTGTATTGATCTGTGAAGAAATGAAGAAGATTTGAGATACAATTCTACGTAACACGGCTCCAAATTTGCTCCCTTTTTCTTTCCTATCCTAAATCCTAAAAGAAAGAGTGTATCGAATCTGAGTCAAAATACAGTTAATATACGATAGAATTTGGGGGAAAAGAAATGTGGATCCATTCTAGGGGAAATTCTAACATAGAAAGAAGAAAATACTTAGATTAGGATAGGAATAATTCAATAATTCATAGTTAGAAAAAATTGTATTAATTAATTATTACGATATTCTTAATATTCTTCTATTAATGAATATGACTCTCTTTCTTTATAGTTATAGTAATTAATAATAGTAATTAATAGTAATTATATTTTCTTTCTATTTCTTTCTATTTTTATATTATAGTACTTCGAAGTCATTCGAATTCTAATAATTCGAAAAAAAAAAAATATTTACGAATTCCATTTCTAGTTAGTAAATTTTTACTTTTATTAATTTATTTTTATTAATAGAATTCATATTTATTAATATTATTATTAATATTATTTTTTTATTTTCTTTTTATTTGGTTCGGGTCAAAAAGAAAATGAAGAGAGTTCTAAAGTAAAATCGATCCAAAAAGAAAAGGAGGTTCATGGCCAAGGGTAAAGATATCAGAATTAGAGTGATTTTGGAATGTACCTGTTGTGTTCAAAAGGATGTCAATAAAGAATCGCCGGGCATTTCTAGATATATTACTCAAAAGAATCGACACAATACACCCAATCGATTAGAATTGAGAAAATTTTGTCGCTATTGTCAAAAGTATACGATTCACGGGGAAATAAAGAAATAGATGTAACGGAATGCGTGTGTTATTTTCCCAAGTAGCGGGAAGAGTAAGAACTTTACATCTTAACATATATAATACAAACCAAATCCTATTTTGGTCGAATCTTAAATGAATAAGAAAAAAAATAGAATTCTATTTTATAGATTCTTTTATATCTAAGGAATAAAAAAACAAGGAATAAGCAAACCATGGATAAACCTTTTCGTAAATCCAAGCGATCTTTTCGTAGACGTTTACCCCCAATTGGATCGGGGGATCGAATCGATTATAGAAACATGAGTTTAATTAGTCGATTTCTTAGTGAACAGGGAAAAATCTTATCTAGACGGACGAATAGGTTGACCTTGAAACAACAACGATTAATTACTATTGCTATAAAACAAGCTCGTATTTTATCTTCGTTACCTTTTCGTAATAATGAGAAACAATTGGATAGAGTGGAGTCGATCCCTAGAACTACTGGTCCTAGAACCAAAAATAAATAGATATACTCCAATCGTAACTCAAGCTCATTTTAATGTTTTGCTCAAAAAAAAACTAGAATCCAGATTTGATTCTTGTATTATAAAAAAGTAAAAATGGGGAAGAAATCTTTTTTTCTTGAAAGATGTTCGTTTATTCCTACTACTCAAATCTTCATTTCTTTTTCTTCTATCTTCCCGGAGTCCATTCTCCGGGAAATCCTGTTTCAATCATTCTTGTTTACTGTATAAGAGATTCTATTAAGATTCTTTTATTTGATTTGTATTTTATTTTTGATTGATGATTTTCTTTGAAATAATATCAAAACAATTATTATTTGATAGGGCTATTTGCGCAAGTATTTTACGATTCAGAAGCAATTGTCTCTTGTACAGATTGTGGATGAATAGGCTATAACTATAGAATAGTCTATCCTCACGAGTTACCGCATTTATCCGAGTGATCCACAAACGACGAAAATCTCTCTTTTTCCTGCTCCTATCTCGATGAGAGGAAACCAAAGCTCTCATTCTTTGTTGAGTAGTCGTTCGAGTAAGTCTTGAATGAGCCCCTATAAAGGTTGATGCAAATAAACGAATCTTTTTTCGACGTCTCCGAGCTGTATATCCTCGTTTAACTCTGGTCATTTAATCAAATGAAACTTTCTTGAATAACTAATTGATTTTTCTCAGTCATCCTTTTACTCCGGTCGATTAATAACAAAACGTATTATTCCGATATATAAAATATAAATTCCAATGGCTTTTGCGACTATGACCTTCCCGACCACTATTTTCTTTTTTCTTTCTTCAAAGTATTTTGCCTGGAAATAAGAAATTCGACTGCTACTAAATAAAAAAGAATAGTGGGTTACCTCGTTTCTATGGCAACTTCTGAAACGGTGAGGTCCTCTCTATACACCGGAGCCTCTTCATCAAATTTTATTGTGAACTTGTATAGTTCAAACTCTTTGGCTCTACCCATCCATTTTTTAATTAGAATTCTTTTTTCAATTCTAATTATCTAATTCTAAAGTAATAACCTTTTTCACAAAAAAGTTATCCATACAGTGACGGCATTTAATTATGAAAGTTGGCTAGGTAGCTGACCCTATTAGTCCGTTTTTTAAAGAATAGGAATAGGAGCATAACCTTTTTCCTCCGCTTAATGGATAACTATTTGTTACCAATGGAGAATTCCTTCTCATCTCAAACGGAGTGATTGGATTTGCACCAATAGAAACCATAAATTCATAACATAATTAGGTAGCTGATAGATCTTCATTTTTATATAAATGTCAATTAAAAGGCCGTATTTTACTCTATCTATCCTAAGTGGTCGTTGATATTGGTTTGCATTTCTTCAAACTCATGATCTGAACTGAACGAGTCGCACATACACCCTAGTACATGTTCCTCGACGCTGAGGACATCCTCGAAGAGCGGGAGATTTCGTGACATTTCTTATTGGCTGTCTTGCGTTTCTAATAAGTTGTTTAATGGTTGGCATGGCATGTCTATAGAATCTCATTCTAGATAGAATAGAGCGGGTTGGCTTAGATCGATCTTAACCTGATGGTTGATGATTATGAATTATTTCTATTCATACGTAAATTTCTAATTTTTAAATGGAATTCTTATATTTATATGGAATCCCCAGTATTTTCATTTTCGACCGCTACAAGATCAACGATGCCATGAGCTTGGGCTTCTGTTGCTGACATAAAAACATCCCTTTCCATATCTTCGGATATAACCCATAAAGGGTTGCCCGTTCTTTGTACATAAACTTTTGTGAGAGTTTCGCGAAGCTTCAATAGTTCTTCTGCTTCCAGGATAAATTCCCCTGCTTGTGCCTCGTAAAAAGAACTAGCAGGTTGATGAATCATAACCCTGATTCTATTTATATAACATCATGAACGGTTCTTCTATCTATATATCGCATGATTGGGTTAAAGTAAGGGAGAATCAAAATAACAATTAACAATAAAAAATAGAATGAAACAACCGTACGGGCATCTTTTGAACATTGCATACGGCTCTGCAATGGAATTTCTTTTTTCGATAGAATTTCTTCTATGGAAAAGAAGAAATATAACCCATCCGATCCAAATCGTTAAATGATCCATTTACCACCCTTCCCTTCGTACTTCGTAGTAGTAAAAAAGATACTATGATGGTTCTGTTGCTTTATATATTTATCTCGTCTGTGGTTTAGCAATCCCAAAGTTTCTTTTTGATATGATCCAAGAAGGAGAAAATGATTTTTTCCATTTTTTTGATTCTTTCTCTCATAACATAAAAAGAATAAAAATACTTCTGGTGTGGAAGAATAATGGTTTGTGACGCTGAAATTGACTCTTGCTTGACACATAAATCAAATTGGGAATAACCCTTTTTTCATACTACTATCTCGATACAAAATCTCATGTTATAAAAAAAAAACAATAATGGTTTGTTCATATCGAACTCGAAGTGCCATGCTATTATTACTTATTCTTTATTTGATTCATATTCGATACAGCGAAGGCATAGTATTCTTTTTTTTTATCAAATAAAAAAACTCATTGGCGCCAAGCGTGAGGGAATGCTAGACGTTTGGTAATTTCTCCTCCGACCAGAATGAAAGATCCCATTGAAGCAGCTAATCCCATACATATTGTATGTACATCCGGTGACACAAATTGCATAGTATCATAAATGGCTATTCCTGGTATTACCCATCCGCCTGGAGAATTTATAAACAAATAAAGATCCCTAGTATCATCTTCTATGCTGAGATATACCATGAGACCAATAAGTTGATTCGAGATCTCACTATCAACCTCTTGGCCTAAAAAAAGTAATCTTTCTCGATGAAGTCGGTTGATTAGGACAAAATTGTATCCTTGAAGAGCCGTACGTGCACCTTTGGATGCATACGGTTCGAAATAATTATGAAAAAAAAAAATCAATGTGTTGATTCCAGTCCTATTTCTTTTTTCTTTTACATGAGTTTTGCCCTCCTTCCCTTTCCCTATATTTTAAAATGTAAAAAAGAAAAAAGAATTTTATAAACTTATTGAACTAACTTCTCATTGATGTATTGTTTCATCGAAATTCAAATAACGATGTAATTTTCTTGTTCCTGAATGGGCCTTTCAATTCTTTTAGGTTCTTGTTCTACTCCGGGGGAAGATTTGCCCGAATTCCATTTGCGCATATAGGTCAAATGATTCCAGTACCACTTCTTTTTTTTTTCAATTGTTTGATACCTTTCCCCAAAATATTCGATGTATTCATCATACTACTGGTAGGAAGTTTTATATTATACCT